ATTTTAAAAGACCTTTTTTAGTTCCTGAACACGAACAAGTAAGAATTGATTCAGAAGATAGAATCCAAATTTTCAAATTTTTATTTAATGCAGATAGAACTCTTCCCAACGAGAAAACGAAAAAAAAAAAATCTATTGCACTAAAAGAAATCCATAAAAAAGTCCCTCGGTGGTCATACAAATTAATTAACGATTTGGAACAACAGGAGGGAGAAACCGAGGAAAGTGTGGTAGAGGATCATGAGATTCGCTCAAGAAAAGCCAAACGTGTAGTTATTTTTACTGATAACCAACAAAATACTGATACTGATACTTATAATAATACCCAAGAAACTAATAATACTGATCAAACAGACGAAGTAGCTTTGATACGTTATTCACAACAATCAGATTTTCGTCGAGACATAATAAAAGGCTCCGTGCGTGCTCAAAGACGTAAAATAGTTACTTGGAAATTCTTTGAGGCAGATGTGCATTCCCCCCTTTTTTTGGACCGAATAGACAAATCCCCCTTTTTTTCTTTTGATATTTCCGAACGTATAAACCTAATTTTGAGAAATTGTATGTGGACAAATGCAGAACTCAAAATTTCGGATTATAAAGAGAAAACCACAGAAGAAAGTGAGAAAAAAAAAGAAGAGGATAAAAAAGAAGAAGACAAAAGAAAGGAGAAAGTACGTATAGAAATAGCGGAAGCCTGGGATAGTATTTTACTTGCTCAAGTAATAAGAGGTTTTTTGTTAGTAATCCAATCGATTCTTAGAAAATATATTATATTGCCTTCATTGATAATAGTTAAAAATATCGCCCGTATGCTATTATTTCAATTTCCCGAATGGTCCGAGGATTTAAAGGATTGGAATAGAGAAATGCATGTTAAATGCACCTATAATGGCGTTCAATTATCAGAAAAAGAATTTCCAAAAAACTGGTTAACAGACGGTATTCAGATTAAGATTCTATTTCCTTTTCGTCTGAAACCTTGGCACAGATCTAACCTACGAGCCCCTTATAACGATCCAATGAAAAAGAAAGATTCCAAAAATGATTTTTGTTTTTTAACAATTTTTGGAATGGAAGCTGAATTCCCTTTTGATTCTCCCAGAAAACAACTTTCATTTTTTGAACCTATTTTTAAAGAACTCAAAAGAAAAATTATAAAATTGAAAAAGAAATGCTTTATAATTCTAAGAATTTTAAAAGAAAAAACAAAATTGTTTCTAAATGTTTCAAAAGAAACAAAAAAATGGGTCATTAAAAGCATTCAGTTTTTAAAAGAAATAAAAAAAGAACTCTCAAAAATAAACCCAATTCTCCTGTTTGGATTGAGAAAAAGAAAAGTATATGAATTTGAATTGAGTAAAACTAAAAAAGATTCGATAATAAGTAATTTGATGATTCATGAATCGTCCATTCAAACTATACTTCGGGATTGGACAAATTATTCATTGACAGAAAAAAAAATGCAGGATCTAACTGATAGAACAAACACAATCATAAATCAAATAGAAAAAATAAAAAATGAAAAAAAGGGGGTATTTCGAATTCCAGATCGAAATATTAGTTCTAACAAAATAAGTGATGATTATAAAGGGTTGGAATCACAAAAAAATATTTGGCAGATATTAAAAAGAAAAAATATTCGATTAATCCGCAAATCACATTATTTTTTAAAAATTTTCATTGAAAGGATATACATAGATATCTTTCTGTGGATCATTAATATTCCTAGGATCAATACACAACCTTTTCTTGAATCAATAAAAAAAATTATTAATAAATACATTACCAATAATGAAACAAATCAAGAAAAAATTGATAAAACAAATCAAAGTTTAATTCACTTTATTTCGACTCTAAAAAAGGCACTTTATAATACTAATATTAGTAATAAGAATTCAAAAAATTTTTGTGACTTATCCTACTTTTCACAAGCCTATGTATTTTACAAACTCTCACAAACCCAATTTATTAATTTCTATTTATATAAGTTAAAATCTGTCTTTCAATATAATGGAGCAGCCCTTTTTATTAAAAATGAAATAAAGGATTCTTTTGTTGGAACACAAGAATTGTTTCATTCTCAATTAAAACATAAGAATCGTCAGAAGTCTGGAATGAATCAATGGACAAATTGGTTAAAGAATCATTATCAATATGATATATCTCAGATTAGATGGTCTAGACTAGTAACACAAAAATGGCGAAATAGATTCAATCAACACTGTATGAATCAAAATAAGGATTTATGCAATTCATCTAAAAAAATGAAATTTATTCACTACGAAAAACAAAATAATTTTGAAAAGGCTTCATTACTGAATCAAAAGGAGAGTTTTAAAAAACAATATAGATATGATCGGTTAGCATATAAATCTATTAATTCTGAAGATACGAAGTACTCTTCAATTTATGAATCGCCATTTCACGTAAAAAATAACCAAGAAGTTTTTTTGAATTCCAACACACATAAACGAAAATTATTTAATATGATGGAAGG